ATTTGTCTGATTTAGGTTTATCTGTTCGTTGCTTGATTTTTGGGCTTTAGTGTTTTGTTTGTTGTTTTAGGGGAGTTCTTTAGTATATTTTGGTTTGGTATTGATGTGTATGTGTACGGAATATGTGGGGTTTATTTATTAATGCAACTCCAGTATTGATGACATGGAAAAAATGTGTGAATAAAATTCATGATGATGAACGTGGTTAAATTTGGTCGAAAACTTCTAGTGTTGTTAAGAAAGTTAGAGGAAGTGTAAAAATAGGAAATTATGTCCAACGAGCATTCACTAAATAGCAGCATAAATAAGAGTCTGTGGACACACCATAACCAAATGGAAAGCAAAGTGCATCAGTGTCAAGATGATTCCCCATATACATGAAACCGTCTCATTAATCAATCCCTGAGGACGACAAACCGGACGAATACCATGTATGCCCACGTATATAAATTGTAGGTACCCGTTGCACCGGAGGGTAGATTGAAGACCCCAGAAAAAAAAAGGGAACCAAAGGTGCCGAAAAGGGAAGATGCCGCGATTAAGAGAGACAATGGTGAGCTATAGCCAACCAGATGTATCGGTGAAGAGCAAGGTTAAAGGATTAACCAAGGTATGGCCCTGACATAGGAACCAGAGGCGCAAAAGTGCAAGTTGTGCTAGGGGTGTAGGGGGAAAGAATGGTCCTGAAGCTAGTAACGTAGGATCTTACTAACACCCGGTTGCTGATTTCACGTGAGAAGAACGACTAATAAATAACCTGGTCCGAGAGACCGGCACGTCGAGAGAATGTTGCATTACTATGTTCTGAACCATTCATGGTTTGTCTCGAAGCACTGCCGTATGGTTAAGGATGTTCATGTACGGTTTCTTGGAGTTTATGGGTTTGGTCCGGGTGTCGTGGTTAATCCTGGGTGTATTGGATCTTCTGTTTGTTGGTTGTACAGTGGATGAGAGTGTTTATGTCCGTGTATATGGTAATGGCCGCAGAGCATGCATTGTTATGTGTTTCTTACATTAATGTAATGTGTTCTTTACATTGAATGTAATGTGTTTCCTACATTGATGTAATGTACTATGTGGTATGTAATTGAATGTAATCCCGTACATGGGGGTAGGGGGGTACTTTTGTAGGGGTTTCTGTAGTTGAAATTACAACAGCGGCTTTTCGGGCCGCGAGTTTTGGAGAAAAGCCAAACAGAAATTTCTGATGACTTATTTTATGGTTTTTATAGGGTTATGCTTTGTGTTGGGAGGGTTGGCGGTTGCGTCTAATCCTTCACCGTATTATGGGGTGGTTGGGTTGGTGTTGGCGTCTGTTGTAGGGTGTGGGTGATTGTTGAGTTTGGGGGTTTCTTTTGTATCTTTGGTGCTATTTATGGTGTATTTAGGGGGAATGTTGGTGGTTTTTGTATATTCTGTGTCTCTGGCAGCGGATCCGTACCCTGAGGCTTGAGGGGATTGGCGTGTTGTAGGGTACATTGCGGGGCTTGTTTTGGTGCTTGTTATGGGGGCGGTTGTTGGGGGATTCGTTGAATGTTGAAATTTTGGGGTGGTTACTGTGGATAGTGGGGGTATGTTTTCGGTTCGGTTGGATTTTAGTGGTGTGGCTATGTTTTATTCGTGGGGGGTGGGATTGTTTTTGATGGCGGGGTGAGGTTTGTTGTTGACTTTGTTTGTAGTGTTGGAGCTTGTACGAGGGTTGTCTCGTGGGGCGATTCGGGCAGTTTAGGGGCGTCAGAGAATAGTTTAATGTAAAATACCAGCTTTGGGAGTTGGAGATAGAGGTTTAAGTCCTTTTTTTCTGATGTTTGGGCAGGGGTAACTCTAAGAAGGGGTATAGTCTTCGTTCTTTGGTTTACAAGACCAATGTTTTTTGTAAACTATTAGAGTATTTTTAGTAGTTTAGTATTTTGTTTTCTAGGGCCCCGATGATGGGGAAAAGGATTAGGAGAATAGTGAAGTAGGTAAGGGAAGCTAGTTGGCCGATAATGATAAAGGGGTGTTCTACTGGTTGGCTGCCAACTCATGTTAGGATAAGGAGGTTGGCGGCTAGGGTTCAGAATAGGAGTTGGGAGAATGGGCGGAAGGTTATTGTACGTTGTTTAGATTTATGGAGGAGTGGAGCTAGAAAGAGGATTAGTACGGAGGCGGCTAAGGCTAGTACGCCTCCTAGTTTGTTTGGGATTGAACGTCGGATGGCGTATGCAAATAAGAGGTATCATTCTGGTTTGATATGGGGAGGTGTGACTAGGGGGTTTGCTGGGGTGAAGTTTTCTGGGTCTCCTAGTAGGTTTGGTGAGAATAGAGCTAGGGTTATGAGTGGAAATAGTATGAGTATGAATCCTAGGATATCTTTTAAGGAAAAATAGGGGTGGAATGGAATTTTATCGCAGTTTGATACAATGCCTAGGGGGTTGTTTGAGCCGGATTCGTGAAGGAAGGTGAGGTGGATTAGGGTGAGGCCTATGATTATGAATGGGAGGAGGAAGTGTAAAGTGAAGAATCGAGTTAATGTGGGATTGTCTACTGAGAAGCCCCCTCAAGCTCATTCTACAAGGGTTTGGCCGATGTAGGGGACGGCTGAGAAGAGATTGGTGATGACTGTAGCCCCTCAAAATGATATTTGTCCTCATGGTAGGACATAGCCTACGAAGGCGGTAGCTATGAGGGTAAGTAGGAGGATAACTCCTGTATTTCAGGTTTCTTTGTACAGATATGAGCCGTAGTATAGGCCTCGTCCAATGTGGAGGTAGATGCAGATAAAGAAGAATGATGCTCCATTTGCATGTAGGTTGCGGATTAGTCAGCCGTGTTGTACGTTTCGGCATGTGTGGGCAACGGATGAGAAGGCTAGGGTTGTGTCTGCGGTGTAGTGTGCGGCTAGTAGTAGGCCGGTTAGGATTTGTGTTGCCAGGCAGATGCCTAGGAGAGATCCGAAGTTTCATCAGTCAGAGATGTTTGATGGGGTGGGTAGATCGATTAAGGAGTTGTTTATTATTTTTAGAAGTGGGTGGGATTTTCGGAGGTTGGGGGCCATTAATTTGGTTTATGTTGATAGTATGATAATGAGGATGGAGAGGGCGAAGGTTCCTAGGTAGGTTTTGATTAGCCCAGTGTGGAGGGTAGTTGAAGTTTTGGCTGCTATGAGTTGTAAATCGGCAAGCCCTTCTGGGCCTATTTTTTTATATCAGGATAAGTCGATTAGGTGGGAAGCGATTTTTTGGCCGTTGTTTAGTAGTTTTATGGAGCTGGGGCGGTGAGTTAAGTGGTTGAAGTATCCTAGTGTGGAGGAGAAGTTCAGGTAGGTATTTTGTTTTGGTTGGATTAGGGTGTGTGCTGTGTTTGCAAGTTCTAGGGCTAGGATGATGCCTAGTATTGTAACGATGATGGCTGCAGTTTTTGTGAGGGTGGGTATGGTTATTGGGGGGGTTTTTGTAGGGGTAATGTAGGATGTGATGAGTAATCCGGCTATGATACTACCTAAGGCAAGGCGGGTGATTGGGTTTGTAATTGTTGGGTTGTTTTCGTTTATTGAGGGGATTGTGATCATACGGGTATATCCTGTTTGGACTAATAAGGTTATGCCTAAGCTGTAGGTTGCAGTAAATGTCGTGGCGAGTAATGTTAGGAATAGTGCCCAGGTTTTAAAGTAGGAGGTGTTTAGCTTTTCGATGATGAGGTCTTTTGAATAGAATCCTGCTAGAAATGGGGTTCCTATTAGGGCTAGTTTCCCGATGGTTAGCCAGGATGTAGTTGTGGGGAGTATTTTTTGTAGCCCCCCTATTTTTCGAATATCCTGTTCCCCATTGAGGTTGTGAATAATTGAGCCTGAACATAGGAATAGTATGCCCTTGAAGAATGCGTGGGTTGAAATATGGAGGAAGGCTAGTTGGGGAAGGTTTAGCCCAATAGTGACTATTATCAGTCCTAGTTGACTTGAGGTGGAGAAGGCAATGATTTTTTTAATGTCGTTTTGTGTGAGGGCACATGTGGCAGCAAATAGGGTGGATAGGGCTCCTAGAGAAAGGCATAGGGAAAGGGCTGTTTGATTGTTGGCGAGTAAGGGGTGTGTACGGATTAGGAGGAAGATGCCAGCTACTACTATAGTACTGGAGTGGAGTAAGGCAGAGACTGGGGTGGGGCCTTCTATAGCAGCTGGCAGTCACGGGTGGAGTCCAAATTGGGCTGATTTTCCTGTGGCGGCTAGAATGAGGCCGAGTAGGGGGAGTGTTGGAGTTTGGGTGGTGGAGAATGTTTGTTGGATTTCTCAGGTGTTTATGGAGGATGCGAGTCATGCTATGCTCAAGATGAGTCCGATGTCTCCGATTCGGTTATAGAGGACGGCTTGGAGTGCAGCTGTATTGGCTTCTGCTCGACCTTGTCATCAGCCAATTAGTAGGAATGATATGATGCCAACTCCTTCTCAGCCGATGAATAGTAGAAATATGTTGTTGGCAATGGTTAGGGTTAGTATGGCAATTAGGAATATTAGGAGATAAGAAAAGAATTTAGTGATGTATGGTTCTGAGGCTATGTATCATGTTGCGAATTGAAGGATAGATCACGTTACGAATAAGGCAATAGGGAGGAATATCGTGGAGTATTGGTCTATTTTTAGGCTGAGTGGAATTTTAAAGTTTATGATGAATTTTCATTCTCAGTGTGAGATGATACTTTCTATGCCTGAGTGCATGAATAGTGTTGTTGGTACGAGGCTGGCTAGGAAGGCGGTTTTGACAGTGTGTGTGATGGTGGTTGGAGAGTTTTGGAGTTTCTTTGATAGTAGTGGGAGTAATATTGGTGTAATGATAACTGTTATTGTAATGAGTATGGAAACATTGAAGAGTAATGTTGGTTCCATTACTTTTACCTGGATTTGCACCAAGATGGGTGGTTCCTAAGACCAGTGGATTACTATTATCCTTTAAAAGTAAGGGGACTGAGGTTTTAGACTCAGATGGGAGAGTTAGCAGTTCTTGTTGGTTTGAACCTCCCCTCGGCAGGTAAGAAGGGTTTAACTTCTATTTTTAGAATCACAGTCTAATGTTTGGATTGAAACTATACTTGCGTGATAGAGGATAGGATTCTGGAGATGAGTTCTGGTTTTAAGATGAGGAGTAATATAGGAATAATGTGAAGGGTTATTAGAAGGTGTTCTCGTGTGTTTGAATTTTGGATGGATGTAATGTGAGTTGGGAGTGTGCCTCGTTGGGTTATTAGTAATATGAATAGGGTGTATGAGGCGGTTAGTAGGGTTGCGATTCCGGTTAAGATGATTGTAAAGGAGGATCAGTTGAATAGGGCGATTATGATGGTTAGTTCTGCTATTAGGTTGGTTGTTGGTGGGAGGGCCATGTTGGTTAGGTTTGCTAGTAATCATCAAGTGGCTATAAGAGGTAAGAGAGGTTGGAGGCCTCGTGTTAGGAGGAGGATTCGGCTGTGTGTGCGTTCGTAGTTGGTGTTGGCTAGGCAAAATAATATTGAAGAAGTCAGGCCGTGGGAGACTATTAGGATTATTGCCCCTGAGAACGATCAATGGGTCTGAATTGTGCTTGCGGCGATAACTAGGCCTATGTGGCTTACAGAGGAGTAGGCAATGAGTGCTTTTAAGTCAGTTTGGCGTAAGCAAATGGAGCTGGTTATTAGTGCTCCTCATAGTGCTAGGGTGAGGAATGGGTAGTGTAGGTGGCTTGGGAGAGGGCCTGTTAGGAGGGTAATACGTATGATGCCATATCCTCCTAGTTTTAGGAGGAGAGCAGCGAGTAGTATGGAGCCTGCAATTGGGGCCTCTACGTGGGCTTTTGGGAGTCATAAGTGGAGGCCATATAGGGGTGCTTTTACTATAAATGCAGTTAGTAGGGCTAGGCCTGATAGGAGGTTTGATCATGAGTTGGTGAGTGTGGGGTGGGTTAGTTCTAGTATTGTTAGTTGTAGTGTGCCGATTTGTGTGTGTAGGTGGAGGATTGTGACTAGTAGTGGTAAGGAGCTGATGAGGGTGTAGAATAGTAAGTAGATGCCAGCACTTAGGCGTTCTGGTTGATTTCCTCATCGTGTAATTAGGATCAGGGTTGGAATTAGGGTTGCTTCGAATGAAATGTAGAATAATATCAGCTCTGTGGTTGAGAATGCAAGGATAATGAATGGTTGGATTATGATTAGAGTTGTGATAAATGTTCGTTTTCGTGTTGGTGGTTCGTGTTGGAGGTGGTTTTGACTTGCTATGATTATAAGTGGCAGTAGTCAGCAGGATAGTACTAATAGGGGAGATGAGATTTGGTCGATGCCAGTTCATTGGGTTAGGTTTTTGTATGGATGATAGGTTGGAGTAGTCCATTGTAGGCTGAGGGTAGCGATTAGGAGGCTGTGTGTGGTGGTGTTTGTTCATAGAAATTTTTGGGGGGATAGGAGGGCTGTGGGTAAGAGTATGATTGTAGGTAGGATGATTTTTAACATTGTAGTAGGTTTAAGTTGTGTAGGTGGTCTGAGCCGTGAGTTCGTGTGGAGGCTACTAGTATTGCTAGGCCTATGCCTGCTTCACAGGCTGAGAATGCAAGTATAAATACTGGTATTAGTGTGGATGATGTTGCTTGATTTTCGATGGGTCAGATTGATAGGGCAATGTATATGGATAGTATTATGCTTTCTAGACATAGTAGAGCGGAGATTAAGTGGGTTCGGTGGAATGCTAATCCTAGGCTGCTTAAGGTGAAGGCTGAGTAGAAGCTTAGGTGTAGGGGGGACATAAGAAAGTCATAGGGTAGACTATGGTTTGTTGAGCCGAAATCAACTGTCTTGATTAGACTAACTTTCTGTCTATTCTGCTCATTCTAGGCCGCCTTGTATTCATTCATAGACTAGTCCTAGTGTGAGTAGTAGAAGGATGGTGAAGGTTCAGGTTAGGGTAGTGGTAGGAGATTGGAGTTGGATGGCTCATGGGAGAGGAAGTAATAGTGCAATTTCTAGGTCGAATAAGAGAAATAGGATTGCTACTGAGGAAGAATCGGATTGAGAAGGGGAGGCGGGCTGATCCGAGTGGGTCGAAGCCACATTCATATGGGGATAGTTTTTCTGAGTCTGGGTTGATTTGTGTAAGTCAGAAGTTTAGTGTGGTTAGGATAATGCTTAGGGTGAGGGATAGGGTGATTATGAATGTGATTATGTTGATTGCTCTTCTCTGGGGTTGTACCAGATTTTAGAGATTGGAAGTCAATTGTAATTAGTATACTAGAAGAGCATGATCCTCATCAGTAGATGGTTATGTAGAGGAATAATCAGATGACGTCTACGAAGTGTCAGTATCAGGCTGCTGCTTCGAATCCGAAGTGGTGGTTTGAGGTGAAATGGAACTTGATTAGTCGTAGGAGACAGATTGATAGGAAGGAGGATCCAATGATTACGTGGAGTCCGTGGAATCCTGTAGCGACGAAAAAAGTTGAGCCGTATACGCCGTCAGCGATTGAGAAGGGTGCTTCGTGGTATTCTATGGCTTGGAGTGCTGTAAAGTAGAATCCTAGCAGGATTGTTAGTGTTAGTGCATGGATAGCTTGTTTTCGGTTTCCCTCTGTGATGCTATGGTGAGCTCATGTTACGGTGACACCTGAGGCTAGTAGAATGGCTGTATTTAGTAGGGGGACTTCTAGTGGGTTGAGGGGTTGGATTCCTGTTGGGGGTCAGTGTCCACCTAGCTCTGGGGTGGGGACTAGGCTAGAGTGGAAAAATGCTCAGAAGAAGCCCAGAAAGAAGAAGGCTTCGGATGTGATGAATAAGATCATTCCGTATCGTAGCCCTTTTTGGACTGGAGGAGTGTGGTGGCCTTGGAATGTGCTTTCTCGTACAATGTCTCGTCATCATTGAATCATAATCAAGATTATGGAGAGTAGGCCTAGGCTTAAAAGTTGTGAGGAGTTGTGGTGGAATCATATGATTAATCCTGAGGTGGTGAGTAGAGCAGCGGCTGCGCCGAAAATAGGTCAAGGGCTTGGATCTACTATGTGGTAGGAGTGTGCTTGGTGGGCCATTAGATATTTTCTTGTAAGTATAGGCTTAATAGGAGGACGAAGACATAAGCTTGGATTATGGCTACTGCTACTTCTAGGAGAGTCAGTAGGAGGAGGATTGTTGTAGTTAGGATGGATACGGTTGGGATGGTTGGGAGTAGGGCAATTGAGGCTGTGGAGATAAGCTGGATGAGTAGATGCCCTGCTGTGAGGTTTGCTGTTAGGCGTACTCCTAAGGCTAATGGGCGAATAAGTAAGCTAGTGGTTTCGATTAAAATTAATGCTGGGATTAGGGGGGTTGGAGTTCCTTCGGGTAGTAGGTGGCCTAGGGAGATTGAGGGTTGGTTACGTATTCCTGTGAGAAGGGTGGCAAGTCAGAGTGGGAAAGCTAAAGCTATGTTCATTGATAGTTGGGTAGTGGGAGTGAATGTGTAGGGTAGTAGGCCTAGTAGGTTGATTGTAAGTAGAAATGTCATTAGTGATGTAAGGATTAAGGCTCATTTATGGCCTTTTTTGTTTAATGGTATTATTAGTTGTTTTGTGATTAGGTGAAGGAACCATGACTGGAGGGTGGAGAGGCGATTGGTAATTCATCGGTTGTCTGGTGATGGAAGTAGTAGGGCGGGGAATAGTATTGAGATTAGAATTAGGGGGATTCCTAGGAGGCATGGACTTGTGAATTGGTCAAAAAAGCTTAGATTCATGGTCAGGTTCAGGGTATAGTTTTGGTGATTGTGGTGGAGGTAGGCAGATTAGATGGGGAGTTGGTAGGAGTGAATGATAGAAGTTTTGGTTGAATGATTAGAGAGAAGATCAGTCATGATGTTAGTATAATAAAGAATCATGGGTTTGGGTTGAGTTGTGGCATATCATTAAGGAGGGGTATGGTCCTCTTTCTCTAGCTTAAAAGGCTAGTGCTGGTTGCATAGCTTCTTAATGATTAAGATGAAAGTAGTGAGGATCAGCTCTCGAAGTGGGCGAGGGGTGTGGATTCTACTACGATTGGTATGTAGCTGTGGTTAGCCCCGCAGATTTCCGAACATTGACCGTAGAAGATTCCAGGTCGAGTAGTAATAAATGATGTTTGGTTTAGTCGTCCTGGGATTGCGTCGGTTTTTACTCCTAGAGTAGGGACCGCTCAGGAGTGGAGGACGTCGTTGGCGGTGATGATAATGCGGATAGGGGATTCCATTGGGATCACAACGCGATGGTCAACTTCTAATAGCCGGAAGTGGCCCGTGGGGAGTTCGGTTGTGGGGAGTATGTATGAATCGAATGTTAGGTCTTTGAAGTCTGTGTATTCGTAGGTTCAGTATCATTGGTGTCCGATAGCTTTTAATGTTAAATCAGGTTCGTCGATCTCGTCTATTATGTATAGGATTTGTAGGGATGGGAGGGCGAGTAAAATGAGGACGATAGCTGGTAGGATTGTTCAGATTAATTCTACTTCTTGGGCGTCAACGGTGTTTGAGGATAGTTTCTCTATTAGTATAAGTGCTAGGAGGTAGAGGACTAAACTGCAGATTGCTAATGCAACTATTAGTGCGTGGTCGTGGAATTCAACGAGTTCTTCTATGATAGGGGATGAAGCATCTTGAAATCCGAATTGGGAGTGGTTAGCCATAGAGATGTACGGGGTTTTCACCTGTGATTTAGTCTTGACAAGGCTATGTAATTGGTTTACTAACATCTCATAAGAAAGAAGCATGAGTGGTTTAATGCGGTTGGCTTGAAACCAGCGTGTGAGGGTTCGATTCCTTCCTTTCTTGTACTTGGACAAAGGCTGGTTCTTCGAAGGTGTGGTAGGGGGGTGGGCAGCCGTGGATTCATTCGATGTTGGTGGTGGTTAGTTCTGGTTGTAGGACTTTTCGTTTTGATGCGAAAGCTTCTCAGATGATGAATATTAGTATGATTACGGCTGTCATTGAGATTAAGGAGCCGATGGATGATATGGTGTTTCATAGGGTGTAAGCGTCTGGGTAATCTGAATATCGTCGTGGTATGCCTGCCAGACCTAGGAAGTGTTGTGGGAAGAAGGTGAGGTTTACGCCTGTGAATATAACTCCGAAGTGGGCTTTAGTTCATGTAGGGTGCAGGGTGAATCCGGTGAATAGTGGGAATCAGTGAGTGAATCCCGCTAGGATGGCAAAGACAGCCCCTATTGAGAGTACATAGTGGAAGTGGGCGACTACGTAGTATGTGTCATGTAAAGCGATGTCTAGTGAAGAGTTGGCTAATACAATTCCTGTTAGGCCTCCAATGGTGAAGAGGAAGATGAAACCTAGGGCTCATAGTATTGGGGGATCTCATTTAATGGTTCCTCCATGTAGTGTGGCTAGTCAGCTAAAGACCTTAATGCCAGTTGGGATAGCAATGATTATGGTGGCGGATGTGAAGTATGCTCGGGTATCTACGTCTATTCCTACTGTAAATATATGGTGGGCTCATACGATGAAGCCTAGGAACCCAATGGATAGTATGGCTCATACTATTCCTATATAGCCGAATGGTTCTTTTTTGCCTGCGTAGTAGGTTACTACGTGTGAGATGATTCCAAAACCTGGAAGGATTAGGATATAAACTTCTGGGTGGCCGAAGAATCAGAAGAGATGTTGGTACAGGACTGGGTCTCCTCCTCCAGCAGGGTCGAAGAATGTGGTATTGAGGTTTCGGTCTGTTAGTAGTATAGTGATGCCAGCAGCAAGGACTGGGAGAGAGAGCAGTAATAGGACGGCGGTAATTAGGACGGATCATACGAATAGGGGTGTTTGGTATTGTGATAGGGCTGGTGGTTTTATGTTGATGGCTGTTGTAATGAAATTGATTGCTCCTAGAATGGAGGATACACCTGCTAGGTGAAGGGAGAAGATGGCTAGGTCTACTGAAGCTCCGGCGTGGGCTAGGTTACCAGCTAGTGGTGGGTAGACTGTTCATCCTGTACCTGCTCCTGCTTCTACTGTGGAGGAGGCAAGTAGTAGTAGGAAGGATGGAGGGAGTAGTCAGAAGCTTATATTGTTTATGCGTGGGAATGCTATGTCGGGGGCACCAATTATAAGTGGGACTAATCAGTTTCCAAATCCTCCAATTATGATGGGTATGACTATGAAGAAAATTATTACGAAGGCGTGGGCGGTAACGATTACATTATAGATTTGGTCATCCCCTAGTAGGCTTCCTGGTTGGCCGAGTTCTGCACGAATTAATAGGCTAAGAGCAGTGCCAATTATGCCGGCTCATGCGCCGAAGATTAGGTAGAGGGTTCCGATATCTTTGTGGTTAGTTGAAAATAATCATCGATTAATGAAGGTCACAGGTAAGATGGCTGAGTGTTAAAGCGTTAGGCTGTAGTCCTTTTTACAGGGGTTCAATTCCTCTTCTTATCGGCTCTGTAGTGAAGTTCATGTTGAGTTGCAAGCTCATCGATGTACGCTGAAAGTGTGCCAGAGTCTTTTAGACGGAAGCCTGTTGGTTTAGGCATCTAGCTGTTAACTAGGGTTTTATGGGATCGAGGCCCATCTGTCTAGGTAAGGCCCTAGCTTAATTAAAGCGTCTGGGTTGCATTCAGGAGATGCAGGATAATGTCTTGCGGGTCTTAGCAGAAACTAAGAGAGTTTAACTCTTATTTAAGGCTTTGAAGGCCTTCGGTTTGGGTTGATCCTAAGTTTCTAGATGATGGTGAGGATTATAGGTGAGAGGGGTAGGAGTAGGGCTGATAGAGAGGTGAAGATGGCAATTAGGGTGTTTGCTGATTTGTCAGTATGCCATTGTTTTATGTGGTTTGTGGAGTTTGGCGGGAGTGTGATTGTTGAGTAATATGCGAGGCGAAGGTAAAAAAATAACCCCAGCAGTGAAAGTATAGTGATGATTGTAGCTGCTGTGGTTATTTCTTGTTTAGTAAGCTCTTGGATGATGAGTCATTTGGGCAGGAAGCCTGTTAATGGGGGGAGGCCTGCTAGGGAGAGAAGTGTTAGTATTAGGGTTGCATTTAGTGTAGGAATTTTTGTTCATGTAATTATTATTGTTGATAGTTTTAAAGCTTTGGTTGTGTTGAGGGTGAGGAATACGGTAATGGTTATTAAGGAGTATAGGTAAAAGGTTAGTATAGTAAGTTTAGGGCTATACATGATGATGATAGTTATTCAGCCTAAGTGGGAGATTGATGAGAAGGCTAGAATTTTTCGAATCTGTGTTTGGTTTAATCCTATTCAGCCCCCTAGGGCGGCTGAAGCAATGGCCATTGAGGTTAGTAAAATTGGGTTTAGTGAATGGGATGTTAGGAACAGGATTGTGATTGGGGGAAATTTCATTACTGTGGATAATAAAAGGGCAGTGGTTAGGGGTGACCCTTGGAGTACTTCGGGAAATCAGAAGTGGAATGGTACTAGGCCTAGTTTTATTGCAATTGCTGTTGTTAGTAGGAGGCATGATGTTGGCTGGCTTAATTGGGTAATGTCTCATTGTCCTGTGGATCATGCGTTGATTATGCTTGAGAAGAGGACTAGTGCTGAGGCAGTTGCCTGTACTAGGAAATATTTAATTGCGGCTTCGATGGCTCGTGGATGGTGGGATTTTGAGATGAGGGGGATAATGGCGAGAGTATTGATTTCTAGGCCTGCTCAGGCTGATATTCAGTGGTTGCTTGAGATTGTGATGGTTGTTCCTAGGAGTAGGCTTGTGAGGAAGATTAGTTTTGCGTGTGGGTTAATTAGTAGAGGAAGGGGTTAAACCATCATTTTCGGGGTATGGGCCCGATAGCTTTTTTAGCTGACCCTACTAGGAAATAATATAAAGGAAGTATGGGGAGTTTTGATCTCTCCTGTGTAGGTTCGATTCCTACTTTTCTAACTTTTACTAGGAAATGAGAGGGCTGGTATACCTCTATGTTCACTTTATCATAGTGACCCTTTACGTTCAGGCACATTTCCTTAGGTAAGGAGGTAGGCCTGCGTAGGAGATTGGTATGCTTGTATGTCAAATACATAGTGCTAGGGTTAGTGGGAGGAAGTTTTTTCAGAGGAGGTGTATGAGCTGATCGTAGCGGAATCGTGGGTAGGAAGCTCGGACTCATAGGAAGCCTGAGGAGAGGATAAGAACTTTGGTGGCTAGGGTTAGTGGGTATAGTTCTGTGGGAGGGCCAAGTGAGCTTGGGTTTAGGAATAAGATGGTGGTTAGTGTATTTATTAATATGATATTTGCGTATTCAGCTAGGAAGAATAGGGCAAATGGGCCTGCGGCGTATTCTACGTTGAAACCTGAAACTAGTTCAGATTCCCCTTCTGTAAGGTCGAATGGGGCACGATTTGTTTCGGCGAGCGTGGAAATATATCATATTATTTCAAGGGGTCAGGAGGAAAAAATAAGGTATAGTGGCTCCTGGGGGGTGGCTAGGGTACTTAAGGTGTAGTTTCCGCTTAGTATTATTATGGAGAGGAGGATGATAGCTAGTGTTACTTCATAGGAGATAGTTTGTGCTACTGCTCGTAGGGCACCAATTAGTGCGTATTTTGAGTTTGAGGCCCATCCTGATCATAGAATTGAGTATACTGCTATGCTTGATATGGCTAGGAGGAAGAGGAGGCCCAGGTTTAGGTCGGTAAGGGGGAAAGGGAGGGGCAGAGGAATTCAGATTGTAATTGCTAGGAGAAGGGCCAAGATGGGTGTTATGATGAATAGAAATGGAGAGGAGGTGGATGGACGGATAGGCTCTTTGATGAATAGTTTTACACCATCTGCAATAGGTTGAAGTAAGCCGAAGGGGCCTACAACGTTTGGGCCTTTTCGGGCTTGTATATAGCTTAGAATTTTTCGTTCAACCAGTGTTAGGAAGGCCACGGCGATTAGGATTGGGATTACATAGGATAAGGATATGATAAGGTGAGTTAGGATCATGAGGAGCTAGGGAGAGGATTTGAACCTCTGGGTAAAGGGCTTAAGCCTTTTGCATTTGCCCAAGCTCTGCCACGCTAGCGGTCCTTATCTGGGATTGGGGAAGGTCCTCTTGGTAATTTAGTTGGGTTCATTACTTTGGAGGGAAGGCGTGCTTGTGGCGTTGGCCTCACTTTCCCGGTCCTTTCGTACTGGGGAAAGTCTATCATAGATAGAAACCGACCTGGATTGCTCCGGTCTGAACTCAGATCACGTAGGACTGTTAATCGTTGAACAAACGAACCCTTAATAGCGGCTGCACCATTAGGATGTCCTGATCCAACATCGAGGTCGTAAACCTCCTTGTCGATATGGGCTCTTGAAGGAGATTGCGCTGTTATCCCTGGGGTAGCTTGGTCCGTTGGTCAGTTGTACTGGGTCTGGATTACTGTTAGTACGTTGAGGGGTTGCTCTTGGTCAAGAAGTGTGGTCTTGATTTTGGAGGGTTTGTTTTTCTCCAAGGTCGCCCCAACCGAAAAATGCGGGCCAGTTCTTTTGGGATGTGAGCCTAATAGGTTTAATGGTGTGATATGTAGTGGTCGCTGATTTTTAAGTTCCACAGGGTCTTCTCGTCTTATGTGCTTATTCCTGCTTTTGCACAGGAGGATCAATTTCACTGATTACCTGTAAGAGACAGTTAAGACCTCGTTTAGCCATTCATACAAGTCTCGATTTATGAGACAATTGATTGCGCTACCTTCGCACGGTTAGGATACCGCGGCCGTTGAACGTAATGTCACTGGGCAGGCATCACCTTCAATACTTGTTGGGCTGAAGGCTATGTTTTTGGTAAACAGTCGGGCCTTGGGTTTGCCTAGTTCCTTTTACAGGTTTCAATCTTTCTAATAAAGCGCTCCTGAGTCGGGTTAACAGGGTGGGTTTAATGTTTGGTCTTGTTGGCTTGTGGCATTAGCCGAGGTCTGTTAATAATGTAGTGATGTAAGCTTGCGCTTGAGAGGGAATGGTCCCTAGTTACTTATTTTAGCATTAATTCTCCTATTATTATAGGTTAGCCTGTTAAGGGGAAGGGAGTCGGAGTAATTCTTGGATTTTTTAAGGTGAGCTTTGACGCACTCTTTACTGGTGGCTGGTTGAAGGCCTACAGTTTTTGGGGTGAGGAGATGTTATCCGCTAGGGGAGGCTGTATTCTTTTTAAAGGAGCTGTACCTCCTTTAAATTATTCTTGATTTACTTCGGTGTAGTTTGGGTTTAGTGTCTGTAGAGAAAAAATCAAGAAAGAACTTAAATTCGTTTCACAGGCAACCAGCTATCACCCAGCTCGGTTGGCTTTTCACCACTACTAACAAGTCGTCCCACTCTTTTGCAACAGAGACGGGTTCGCTCAAAGGTAGCTGCTTGTAAGTAGCTCGCTTGGGTTTCGGGGTGACAAGCTTTAGTTCGTTTTGCTTGGTTGTTCTTGCTAAATCATGATGCAAAAGGTACAAGGGTTTATCTTTGCTGTTTATTGCTTTGGTTTTTCATTGTTATTTCATCTTTCCCTTGCGGTACAGAGGTTTCTATCGCGCCGAGAGGAGTCTTTTCTATCGCCTATACTAAGTTAAGAGAATGCTTTGGTTTTGGAAGTAGAGAGAGTTTTGATTAGTTTTGTTGGAATTATGGTTGGGCTAGAGTTGGGCTTCAAGACGATCTGATAGGTGGCAGATATCTTTCAGGTGTAAGCTGAATGCTTTTGTATTATAGCTACGTCTTGGTGCTAAGTGCACCTTCCGGACACTTACCTTGTTACGACTTACCTCGTCTTTGGCTAATTAGTGTAATTATTTATGAGAAGTTTGTAGCTTGTGAGGAGGGTGACGGGCGGTATGTACGTGCTCCAGGGCCAGTTTAAAGAGGGCATTATTGTCCCACTTTACTGCTAAATCCGCCTTCTGGGGGAGGTTTCACACCCCCTTCCGTGGGTTATCTATTTTAGAAAATGTAGCCCATTTCTTTCACTCCGTGGGCTATACCTTGACCTGTCTTGTTAGCGGGTAGGGGCTATTGTGCTCACTGTTGGGCCCTCAGAGGAGGTGAGCTGGCGACGGCGGTATGTAGGCTGCACTGGCAAGGAGTGGTTGGGTGTATCGTGGGTTATCGATTATAGAACAGGCTCCTCTAGGTGGGTTTGGGGCACCGCCAAGTCCTTAGAGTTTTAAGCGTTTGTGCTGGTAGTTCTCAGGCGGATACTTCAGTATGGTAAGTATCGAGATTTAGGGCTAGGCGGTGTGGGGTATCTAATCCCAGTTTGTACCCTAGCTTTCGTGGAATTTAATTTGTCGTTGTTGCTAAGATCGTCTTGATGGTGGCTTTAGATACATCTTGGGCTTATGACAGCTCAGTTGTACTTTGATCTTAGTTGTTGCGATAACATAGTGCCACTCTTTACGCCGTGTTACAGTTAATTTGGGTCTCTTGTGTGACCGCGGTGGCTGGCACAAGATTTACCAACCCTGAGTATTGCCATAACTAAGTCAAGCTTGCGCTTATTGCTTAATGTTAATTACTGCTGAGTACCCGTGGGGGCGTGGCTAAGCAAGGTGTCTTGGGCTACAGCTGTGGGTGTGCCTGATACCTGCTCCTCTTGCCTGTGGGAGATAGGGTCTGAGGGCATTTACACTGGGGTGCGGATACTTGCATGTATATGTTTGGCAAGAATTAACAGTAAGGTTAGGACTAAGTCTTTTGTCCTTGGGTGTTTATGGGACAACCATCTTGGCATCTTCAGTGCCATGCTTTGTTTGATAAGCTACAGGGAC